CTATGAAATTATGTACTAATAGCTTGTCATCACGTTATTACTATTGTGAGATTACGTGATGACAGAATCATAGTTATTTTATTATAATTGAAATTGGACGTTGTCCGGGCCTGGACCATGTCTCCCGAAATTGATAAATCAGTACATATAGCGTAAGACGATTTCACATTTCGAGGTCGGAATGGGATCGGGTGTTTTTATGTCTTACCATAGTGCCCGGAAGCGCGTAGCGATTGATGAATAGAGTCAACAAGGGTAGTGCCCGGAAGCGCGTAGCGGTGGATTTTTAGTCTATTGTATATGATGATTCATCGAAAATGATTCATTGTATTATAGTAGAGTTCTTTATTAGAAAATGGATGCACTGCTGCTTTTTGTATAAATCCCGCTGTTCCACAAAAACCACTTAGACTCTTTGGCGGGAGTAGGATTCGAACCTACACAACATTCAGATTATGAGCCTGACGAGTTACCAATTACTCTATCCCGCGCACATAATAAGGTTTTCTTCAACGGCGCCGCAAAATATTTCAAAATATTTCTTTTTGCGCAGCAGTTCCCCGCCCGCCCCAAGTAGAGTTCTTTATTAGACATATGTGATTTTTTGGTCGCGAGTCTGTATGATGATGGATCCTTGGGCGCCGAGTGTTGCATAGTACTATTTGGCGAGCTTAGTCCCCTAGAACCTTCGGCCCCGCGATTGATTGTTCATCACTTTGTTTAGCGTTTTGGAATAATTGATGAATAGAGTCAACAAGGGCGAAGCGCCGCCGAAGTGGACTACACAGGTGCTCTTCGGCGAGAATAATCACAGGGCCGAAGGCACCAATCACAGGGCCGAAGGCGCCATCGCCGCCATCGCCAACTTGACTTTATTTCGATTTCTTACCAAGCTGAGAAGCGCCCTTATTTATGGTTGTTCTAATTAATAATTAGATTTGTTCTGATGTAGCCGACGCGTGGCCTGCGGCCTTGTGGATAAGATACGACCGCTTCTCTTTGTGGTTTACCGCCCTAAAGGTGATGCCGCCGTTCTATGCAATTTGAGTCTCTATGTATTTTAGCAATTTGAGTCTCTATGTATTTTAATGAATTATCTAGGATGATTGATTGATTATGTTGCATTTGTAGTTATCCATGGTAAATCTTTCTTTACCGTGTTCTGTGATAGAAGAAGGAGATTTAGGATAAGGTTAGTGACCAGCAAAAAAACGATATATATATCTTTTTTTTGCCTCCTTTGTTGTAGGTTCAATTCTTATCCGAAAGTTCCTATCAGAAGAGGGATCGGAAGAGGGATTTGAACCCCCGTGTGCGAATTATGATCCCGCTGTTCTAACCGACTAAACTATTCCGACATGCGAATTATGAATCCGCTGTTCTACTAATCTGCCGCTCCCTGGCTGTTGGATGATAATTGGCCTGATGCGCCCTTTAACCTGGCCCCGATGGGGATAGAAGTAACTGTTTATGTATGAAGTTCAAACGGAGTAGATTATTAGAGCGCCCTGCGCCTTGGTGATATTCATAATAGCGACTGAAGCCGTTATTGTGTAATAGTAGGGGCATTCACAGGCATAATTGGAAAGGCTGCGGGGTAGGCTCTCACTAACTGACATAGACCAAAAATTCACTCAAGTCTTTGCTACTATCGCATTATGCTGCTCCGGGCCATGCAATCCTAGTCCAGAGAATGAAGAGCACAGGGCGTATCTACTCTTTTTTTTTGCTTTTCTGTGTTACTATCAATGTGTTACTATCAAACAGAACCGAACGACAGAAACTAGATAGATGTTTCTTTTTTGGAGTCTTTTTCTTTTCTCTCTTTTGTCGAAAAAAAGGAGTCAATCCAGCCACAGGTTCCCCTACGGCTACCTTGTTACGACTTCACCTCAGTCAAAGGCCCCACCTTGGTATCCCACATCAGACCACCAATTCCTCTGGTAGACCACACTCACCAACGGCGTAGAATACTGAAAGAATGGGTGATCCTTGGTTTGATGCTTCGGGCGAAGCCAATTCCCATGGTGTGACGGGCGGTGTGTACAGGGCCTGAGTACATATTCACCGCGGCATGCTGATCCGCGATTACTAGCGATTCCAACTTCATGTTCTCGAGTTGCAGAGAACAATCCGAACTAAGGCTATCTTTCTGGATTCGCTCCGCCTTCAAGCCTCGCTTCCTATTGTAATTGCCATTGTAGCACGTGTGTAGCCCAGCCCATAAGGGCCATGCGGACTTGACGTCATCCCCACCTTCCTCCAGTATATCACTGGCAGTTTCTTGTGAGTGCAGTCCATGGCATGGATTGTCAATTCTGTTTCCAAAGACTGGGTGCCACATTGTTTTGTGTGCCACGCTAGGAGAGCTGTGCTCGTCGAATCAACCGTGTGATCGTAGCCAGACGGCGTCGTGACATTCTTCGCGTGGTCTCCATCAGTCTCAAATGATCGAGAATCGACCCCAAAACGCATGTCTTAGCAACACAAAACGAGGGTTGCGCTCGTTATAGGACTTAACCCAACATCTCACGACACGAGCTGACGACAGCCATGCAGCACCTGTAGAAATTTTCGTACCGTCCCATTAAGGACAAGCAAACTTATTCATATGTCAAGGGCTGGTAAGGTTTTGCGCGTTGTATCGAATTAAACCACATGCTCCACCGCTTGTGCAGGCCCCCGTCAATTCCTTTGAGTTTCAGCCTTGCGGCCGTACTCCCCAGGCGGAGTGTTTAACGCGTTAGCTGGGCCCCTGATCAGCCGTTTTGCATACAGCGCAGACCAAGGACGAACACTCATCGTTTACGGCATAGACTACCAGGGTATCTAATCCTGTTTGCTCCCTATGCTTTCGCACCTTAGCGTCAGTAGAGACCCAGAAAGCTGCCTTCGCTTTTGGTGTTCCTTCGTATATCTGTGAATTTTATCTCTACACACGAAATTCCACTATCCTCTATCTTACTCAAGTGAATTGGTTTTGAAAGCATTCCGCCAGTTGAGCTGGCGACTTTCACTTTCAACCGGATTCACCGCCTACGTGCCCTTTACGCCTAGTCATTCCGAATAACACTAGCCCCCCCCGTCTTACCGCGGCTGCTGGCACGGAGTTAGCCGGGGCTTCTTATTCGAGTCTTGTCACAATCGCACACTCGATGAAAGAGCTTTACAAGCTGCGTTGCCCTTCTTCACTCACGCCATATTGCCGGATCAGGCTTTCGCCCATTGTCCAAGATTCCCCACTGCTGCCTCCCGTAGGAGTCTGGGCCGTGTCTCAGTCCCAGTGTGGCTGATCGTCCGAAAAGACCAGCTAAGCATCGTAGGCTTGGTCAGCTTTTACCTAACCAACTACCTAATACTACGTGGGCTCATCAAACAGCGCTTTTTAGCTTTTATTCATTCGGGATTTGGCCCAAACTGTTTGGCAGATTCCCACGTGTTACGCACCCGTTCGCTACTTTGTTCTCATTCTGATTCGAAAACAACGTTCAACTTGCATGTGTTAAGCATATCGCTAGCGTTCATTCTGAGCCAGGATCAAACTCTTTTTTTTGAGTATGATTTTTTACACAGAAGTAGGTTCTGAACCTGCCAAACTTCCAATAGAAAACCTCTGCGTATCACTAACTAAATCATCATCATACTAAGGTTTACTACCCATAAACCAAAATGCATTCACTATGTAGAACCTTTGGTCCAATAAACTTGCTATGCTTCTTTCACATCATGGAATTACGTAGTGATTGCAGATTCTAAGTATGCTATATTCTATGGAATACCACGCACGGTCTTTGTTGCAGGGTAGCCCCGCGGATTTTTTCGCCTCGTTGCTATCGATCCGAATTCCTAAATTCATTTTTTTTGTTCTAAGGCTCTGCCGACATTGCTAGTCGTTCACAGTGAGTCGGAGCTATTACCTAGGAAAGCCTCATTTCGGTTCTGTGTGGCTTTTATTCTTTTCAGTCTCGATAATAATTCCATTTCTTTTTGGGCCGCAAGATTAATCGCGCAATTTTGGATTTGGGCCTTCGTCTCTATCTATGACTATTCATGGCTATTCCCATGGAATTACTTAATTAATAACGAAACTAAAAGATTAATAATATATTATGTTGAATACTTGACTTTATAATGCAATTACATGTAATTGCATTATAAAGCTTTGTAAATAAGTCGGACAATGACCGACTCGCCCTTCTGGCCTCGAGCAAGCATTAAAGGGCTGAGACGATCATAAACGTTCACCAAAAAACTATTTTCAAGCAAAAAAGAAACTGAACGAGATGGTAGTGCTTTTTTTCAGTGGCGTTAAAAATAGAATTTTTTTTATTAGTTTTAGTTCCTTTTGTATGTTGCTCAATAACAATTTAAGCATTTATCAAATATTCATTAGGGAACATCAGCCAAGGTGTAGCGCAGTCTGGTAGCGCATCTGTTTTGGGTACAGAGGGCCATAGGTTCAAATCCTGTCACCTTGAGTCAGAATCAGAGTCAACTAAAAACATGAAAATCAATCGACCCTTATCACCTCATCTTACCATTTATAAGCCACAGCTTACTTCTACCTTCTCTATTTTTCATAGAATTTCTGGGGCTTTCTTAGGGGTGGCCGTTAGATTACTTGTGATTACAACAAAGGCACTACTGCCCGAGGGGCTCAGGGCTTACCCAATAGCGGAAAAAGGGGAGCATGCCACGGAGGCAGCGATAAAGGAGATATTCGTCGGCTGTCGGCTAGTTTCTCGGCCTACTCGATAATCCTCCGCGAGTCCGCTGGCGCTTGCCAAATGAAATCTATATATATATTTATATATAGATTTCATTTAGCATGAGATGATAAAACAGAATCGCAGTTCTTTTCGGGTCGGCCTACCCTACAGCGAACTAGTGCGAAAAAAATGCACGCGAGGAATCGCACGAACGAACACTGTTATGCTTTCAGCCTGCTGGTTGGCTAAGAACGGTAAGGACGAGAAGAAGATAGATATATTTTTACGCATGGAAGCAGATTACCCAAAGTAACGGGGACAGAGAACTAAACGACATCTCAAGCGCTATAGCTCACAGGTGATATCGGCGAGATCCAACCATACACTATGGTTTGAGTTGGAAGTCAGAGGACCCATAGTACCTGCCTGATCCTAGAAGAACCGTGTAAACAGGAAACTTGCGGATTGGATGAAAGGCGAAGGGGTCTATGCACCTGCCTAGTCTGGCAGGTTTTACTCTCCGACACTCAAAAAAGAAAACGGCAAATATATCTATTTTTTGTTGCGCCCTATTAACATCAAGATGTTAATACATTATATATGATGATACATCCAGTGCCATTGATAATCCAATCAGTAGCCGGGAAGGGCAGGCACCCAACGAGCCGCAGTTAATGGAGTCCGTCTTCCATGAGTTAAATTCCAATCAGGAGAGTTAGTGAGCCGTATGATGGGAGACTATCACGTACGGTTCGGAGAGCACTTAGGAGGCAGGGGTTAATCATAACTTCCTACCGAAGTTTGACCCTATCCATTATGGTCTTTTCTAGTATCCTCTTCCTGAAAATAGGCGATCTTAACCTTACTTCTTATTATCTCTACCGGTACGCTTTTTTCTTCACCTTCTATTTCTATTGGTTGATCTCAAGCGTAGTCAATTTCAGTTTATTGGCTTTGTGCTATCATATGAGTAATGGAATTCGTCATTTATTGTGGGATTTAGGTTTTTTTTTAGAATTATCCAAAGTATATACTTCCGGAATTATTATGTTATTCTGTGCAACTTTTTTAGCTGTATTGAATATTATCCGATTCTATTTCTCATAGGCACGAAATACGATAACCCCGAAAAAAAGTCTATATATATATACTTTTTTCCCTGATAGCTCAGCGATGCCTCGGAATTGGGTCTACTTTATCTTGCGGAGGCTTAACTAAGACAAGCCTACAACCTGTTCCAGTATTATTTCGGCCGACAGGATACTTTTTAGATAGGCAGAGCCGTATGACGGACAATTGTCACATACGCTTCTACAAGAAGGGGCCGGACCAAAAAGGCCAGTTTCCTTTTACTCTCGAAAAAAAGGTAAAAAGCGATGAAAGCTCATAGAGAAACCTTGGGGCATTGGCTTCTTCAAAGAATGACTGCCGCTTCTCTAATCCCAACCATTTTTATATCAAATGTTTCTACTTTGATTCTGTTAAACATTTTGTTATTCTGGCATATTCATGTGGGAATTGAAGAAATTCTGACAGATTATGTTCACCATGAAATAACACGAAATTGGATCTTGATTCTTTTCAGAGTATTTTGTTTAATAATTATCAAATATGTTTTTTTGTTTTTTGTTTTTTAAAAAAACTTTATAATCATTTAAAGATACTTTTTATAATCATTTAAAGATTCAGATAGTGCTATAGGGCGAAAATAAGCGCGGAGAGCGCAGCAAAAAAAAAATATATATATATATTTTTCTGGTGCTAGTAGAGGCCGTGTCACGGATAAAGTCAGTAAGTAATTAAATGGTTACTAATGATGGTCTTTTTCATTGTCCTCTATGTGCCTGTTCCGGTTTATATCGCCCTTGCCATAAAGAAAAGGGCAAAGCAGTACTTATTGGCTAAGGAATCGGCATGTGCTTGGCTTGAAACCGAGTTGGCTTTCAAAAAAGAGACTCTTATTATGGATCTAGTAAAATATTTAACATTTTCTATGATTCTTTTTCTTTCAGGTATTTGGGGGATTTTCTTGAATAGAAAAAATATCCTTATTATGTTAATGTCAATTGAGTTAATGTTACTTGCGGTCGATTTAAACTTTCTGGTATTTTCGGTTTATTTAGATGATATGATGGGTCAATTATTTGCTTTATTTGTTTTAACGGTGGCAGCTGCGGAATCCGCTATTGGGCTGGCCATTCTGGTTATAACTTTTCGAATTCGTGGGACTATCGCAGTGGAATTTAGGGCGACCGTTCGCGTCGCCTACAGTCATTGTTTAGCCATATGGAAATTATTCGCAGTTTTGCGCTAGCGGCCATATAGCAAACCACGCGAGACCCTATTCCGCGTGCCAGGCATAGAGCTTACCCAACCACCGTGTAAACGGGTGGGAACCACAGCATGCTCTAGAGACGTAGTTGGAAAAAGAAACAAGGAAGACCTCATGATGGTAGAGTATGTCTTTTAGGCTTTCAACTTGCTTTTTTGCTATCCCATAAAGCGCAAAAGCACCCAAAGGACCACAGGCAGCGTTCAGAAAAGAAAATACGTTTGACCTGCGGTCTACTTCTTTGCTTAGCGAATAAAAGGTTGATTATGATGAAAAAAAGCAGCGAAGGGTGCATAGCAAAACAATTTTCTCTTTTTTTTTGAACAAAGCCTAAAGGTTCACGAAGCAAACGAATGATTCTAGCTCAAACAACCCAAGACCACTACGCTAGCCTGCTCTTGTATGAGATGAGCCCCTGCTCTGGCAAATCAAAGTCTCTTTCGGTCAAACTGGACCTGCAGTTAATCACGAGGAACTCCCTGTGGTAATGCACACGAGTGCGCGCTGTCAAGCTCTCAGTCTGCCATCAATAAATTATGGTGAGGCCAGAATAGAAAAAGAAACCCTGCGGGCGGATATTACAGAGCCTGCACGAGGGAGCAGATTACCCAAAGTAATGGGGACAAAGGACTAAACGACATCTCAACGCAAAATGGCCTTGAATTAAAATTAGCCAAAAACTGTAGGCAACACCGGTGAAATCCACTTTCGTCCAGCCGACCGAAGTGGATGGCAGAGGGCCCATAGTACCCGCCTGAGCCGTACGTAGTAAAAAGATTTTTTTCGCTAGAACTGCCGACAAAAGGGAAGGGGCCTAACCGTCTGCTGTACCTTAGCAGACCATATTCAACCACGTCTCCTAGCTAAGCCCCTACGGGTTTCAAACAGGATTTGTCCGAAAATAAAGAGAAAAGCAATTTAGGGCGCTGCCGCTCTTTTAATGGACTCTTGGATTTTCCGCTTTCGCAAAGCTAGGGAAACCTATTCAGATCTGCAAAACATCGTGGGCAACCTGGACTCGTGAATAATGCTTTATGTCCAATTGGGGCGGCAGGACCCGAATCGATGACACCAATATCGGACGAAAGGAGACCATTGATAAAACCAAAACTGGAGCCCTATAGAACGAAGCACGGTAATCGGAAGAAGTTCAGCACAAAACGAATCTACATGCTGCCATTTGCTATGCGGACGAAGCGGAATGAAAAGCCAAAATGGAAAACGCCTTTTTGAAGACCTACTTTCATAAGCAAAAAAAATATATATATATATATATATTTTTTTTGCGGTATCACGGACACCCAGATGGGAACATGGAAACAATCTATGAGTGAAAGAGGTACTCCACGCAAAATATGAAACCGAAAAGGGGATATACTAAAAACCATACTGTCTTCGATGCCAGCTTAGTGGCGTCCTCGTCAAAAGCCCTGCCCTACCTTGACTATCTAAAATTCGTTTCATACGTTCTAAACTGCAGAATAAATTCTGCTATCAAGAATCCTATGGCATCACTTGCTTGATGACTAAAACGCAGCGTAACTGCTCTTCGTGCTTCCTTTATTCTATTCAGATTTAGAATAGAATGCACCATGTTCAGGGTATTAAGAACGAGCTCAGAGGAGATAATGAAAATGCATTTTTTTTCTATTATTATCTCTTGCTAGAATCCCTCATGATCGTCATAATGAAAAAGCAAGTTGCTTTATGGTACTTAAGCCACTTGTTGGAGATCGGTCACTGGGAAAACAAGCCAGAATCTAACGACAGAGGCAAATCCGAATAGAGGTTGAATTAGAGAGCCGTATGATGGGCGACTATCTCGTACGGTTCGGAGAGGGCTCGAATACCAAAGCATTCAATATGTTTCTGAGAAAGTTCCACTCTATTTAATTGCATGAAGGGATAAGCACAAAAACAAGTGCTTCGTCTCTATTCTTCAAATACGGAGTATATGGGAGAGGCAGGATTCGAACCTACGTAGAAAACCTTCAACAGATTTACAGTCTGTCGCTTTTAACCACTCGGCCACTCTCCCCCAAAATAAAGAAAAAATTCTTTATTTAAAAATCGGTCAATCCGCGCGTGTATGTAGTATGTATGGTATGTAACCTTTAATGGGTTTGAACCAATCGAGAAATGCATGTACCGTTGGTTGGTATATATTATCGATTCATTCATTATGCATTTTCTTTAAGCATCCTACAGGATTTGAACCTGTGACCTTCAACTTAGAAGGTTGTTGCTCTATCCAACTGAGCTAAGAATGCAGTACAATACTAACCTTCATTCATTCGTGAACTACAAAGAAAAAAGCTGTCTTCGTGTGACGAATAAAGGGCGCGCAGCGGAAGAATAGCACCAGAAATAAAAGTCATACATAAAGCAAAAAAAAATATGATTTAGCCATAGATTCCCGTGGCTATATGCGCTCTATGCCATGCCTTTTACTCAATGAAATAGAAATGCTCGGCTGTAATACGGTTTTAGTACATAGTAATTGCATTATGATGAATGAGTACCCTTAAATGTAGTAAAATTCTAGAGGCGAACCCTTAACTACTAATGAAATGAAAATAAAATCTTGGTAGGGCCTTACGATTGATTGCACACTTTGCCGGGCGCAGTAAAAGCCAACCCAACGTTTTTTTTGCTCTCATCAGGTTCAACACACAATGAAATATCACGAATTTTTTATTTAAAACTATTCTGAAAGAAGTTAGAATTCGTTTTTTTTGGATATTTATTTGCTTTAGTTTAACATGGTTCACGTGTTATTGGTTTTCAGAAGATTTGTTTTTTTTGTCAGCGAAATCCTTTCTTATTCTCTCCTATTCAGGTTTTATTTGTACACGATTAACGGAGGCCTTAAGCACGTATGTTACTATTTCTCTAATATCATGCTTTTATTTTTTATTTTTTTTTTCAAGTTATCAAATCTGGTGTTTTTTGATTCCCAGTTGTTATGAAGAACAAAGAAAAAAATACAACAAATTCTTTTACTTAAGTGGTTTTTGCTTCTTTTCGTTTTTTCTTGTCACTTTCGTCGCGATAGTTCCCAATGTTTGGCACTTTTTATATGAATTGAATAAAACATCAACTAATCTGCTTATAATAAAGTTACAACCTAAGATTTTTGACTATATTTTATTAACTGTTCGTATTTTGTTTATTTCATCAATATGCTCCCAAGTACAGGTACTTGTGATCTTTTTGCTAGAATCAAAAGGGATTTTTGTGAAAAGCTGCATAAAAAATCGTCGTTTTTTTATGGTTCTTTCGATTTTTACAGCAGCTTTTTCAACACCTCCAGATATCTGGTGTCAAATTGTCGCTTGTTTACTTATTTATTGTATAATAGAGTTGACCATTTTTTACGCATTGATTATACAAGTTTATAAGAAGCAACTAGTCCTTTAACCGAAATTGGGCCATGGCCAGGGGGCAGGCCGCGGGGCGCAACAAAAAACAAAAATATAGATAGATTTTTTTTGATCTTTGGCCCAATTTTGCTTGCTGTTATGCATTAAGCTCTAACCATCTATCTATTCCCTCCCGGCCACCTCTCTTTTCTTCTCGCCGATGCGGGAAAAGGACGCGCAGAAGCCCAATAGCTTTTGTTCGCGCCGCCCTCCCCCACCCCACCCCAGATGCTTTATGGTCGATTTGGATCCGGCCAAGCAGGGCAAAGCAACCGTGACGACGCCATCAAGCAACGAATAGGCGCTTCGCCGAAATGGAGCTGCGACGCCCACTAGGCCATAGTCTTCGCCAATTCGATATGATATGAGACTAGGCTTGCTTATAGCTGTTACAAAACTAGCCAGGGCACAGCAAACAAAAGTATTTTTCACTCCACACTACAAAGCGGACTAATTCCCCGCTTCTTTTTCCATCTCTAGTCCTGAAGACGCAAGAAGATAATACAAGGCCAAGAAAGAAGCTCGTAGAGCATAAAAGAATGCTCCGTCTGCCTGGGCATACGAGCTTTACTTGATTTTTTTGCGCAATTGTAGTATTGTCTTTATATCCATAGCAAAAAGCCAAAAATGGTTCGAGAAAATCAAAAGATTCCCGGAATATCTTTTTTTCACTATCTACGAGAGATTAACTCTGTTATCGCTCTGCCAATAAATAATTTACATACGTTCTTGCTTTAATCAAGAAGGTCTAGATCTATGCTATAAGGGAATTGTATTTGTTGAGGTTCATATAATACCACGGCTTTTAGTGTTTTATAATTAACCTCCAAATGAGTAGGTTTTATTCTCCATATTCGGTTACTCTGAAAATTTTGTCTTATTTTTGATCTAATGAAATATAAAAAATTATCTTGAATAGATATAAGATCACCCTTAGATAATTGAAAACCAGGAATATTGACCATTTTATAATTGACACAAATTTTTTTATGACTTATTAGCTGCCTTGCTTGAAAAATAGTCAAACAGAAATTGAGACGAACCAGAATCACGTCTAATCTTCGTTCTATATCGAATAACAAACTATTTTTTTTATCTAGATAAGTCTGCGTTTTAGACCTTCGCATCTTTTTAATGGGTAATTTTCCATAAAAAAGGGACAACTTTTGTATAGTCTGTAATTCTTTGGAAAAGTCAGATTGTTTTTTATTTGTTTTTTTTTGAAGCTTCAAAATAATGGCTTTTTGTTTTTGAGTAAGTTTTTTGGTCTGCCAAACATTTTCCGAAATTTGACGACAAGTTTTGAATCTTGATGCAGGCATATGAAGTTTCATTTGTTTTTTTAGCCATTGCGGATAACGGGAATCGAACCCATATCTCCTGCTTGGAAGGCAGATAATTTACCTTTAATCTATATCCGCCTAAAATTTTTTTTTATTTCTTCTCGCTTTTTTTTCTCAAATCTCCATTTACATAGCAAATTAATAGTAGGTTGATTATTGGTTCCTTTGAGCCGATGATCTTACTAAGATAAGGATGGATGTCTGAGCGGTTGAAAGAGTCGGTCTTGAAAACCGAAGTATTGAGAATACCGGGGGTTCGAATCCCTCTCCATCCGTAAGTAGGGTAATTAGTTAACCTTTTTTAAAACAAAATAGCATGTAACCTTTACAGATCTTAACGTTGTGTAATTCTTTTGCAGAATCAAGCAAAAAACAAGATATTCTCTTTATGAAAAAAAATATATAATCATTATTTATGATGATTCATTCAAGAAAAAGGAATGATCTTCAGCTGGTGGCTCTGTGCTTGGCAGCCGAAAAATAGGGCAGTACCCTGAAAAGCTTGAGGAGATTTTTACTCGGCGGGACAGCGCGTATTGTGCCGTGGCTTAGCTCGAGGCGCAACACTGAGCCATGTCGCAAAACGCGCCACGGTGCACTGGACCGAAATATATAGATAGATGTCATAATCTGTATAGTATTGGATGAATCAAAAATTTGCATGTTTTTGTACATCACGCGCTCAACCACGATAGAACAGAGACGACAATAGAAAATAACATAATAAAATCGTCAGTATACCAATCAAATGACCTACAAGATAGACTACCGGCACTAGTGGTTCACTGCGCGAAAGCAAAGAACCGCTTCGCCCTCTTTCTTTCGACGCAGTCAAAAAGATATGATGCTTAGATAGTGTACCCGCAAACGCAAAAAACAATATGACTTATGGATCATTAATAAGCAAATTTAGTTTAGTTTCTTTTTACAATGACGAACCATGAAAAATAACTTTATCTATAGGCACGACTCAGAAACCATAAAACACGACCTAACCTACAGGGTTAGGCCAAATATGATGGTGTAAGTTCAATTCTAGTTTGACGAGAGGGCCTTTGACCCATTCATGTGACTGTGATTATCGATCGACGATAAAAAATATGGCAATCCATGGGCCCTTGAGCTACCATCTGAAATGGTATTGAGGCCATTAAGAGAGTCTAATAACTGAAGAAAATAAAAAAAAAATTTCCACAGATTTGATCAAATTTTGGCGGATATGATGGAATTGGTAGACATGCCAGGTTTAGGTTCTGGTGACCATAATGTTTGTGGGGGTTCGAGTCCCTCTATCCGTACAAGTCGGAACTTCAAGTTCTGCGATCACTAGGCCTTTAGTTGTTCGGCTAGCCTACTATAGAATTACTGTTTCCCAGTTAATACTGCTTCTTGAGATAGTATGCCACCAGCTATGGTAGATTGTCGAGCCGCACCCGGCATATTCAACTAATGACAGTCGAATCCCGAAGTGACCACAAATTTACGCGCAGGTCAACCAAATGGGAATGAAGAATAAAGGTGCCCAATCCACAGTAAGCGCCAAGTAAGACAATATTATGAAGTGACGACGATAAAATAACATAATGAGTCCACGATTTTTCCTAGGTAATAGAAGCTTGAAGCTAACCCTAAACTCTGCCCTTATCGCAGAACATAAGGCTATGACGAGAATTTTCCGAAACTTATCTTTCCTTAGATTATGATTATTACCAGCGGAAGTTACGAGGCTCCAGAAACAACTATTTGTTTAGCATTATTATTTCTTAAATATATCATTGTGATATATTTGATATTAATATGACATGCATTTTCTAATCCCAACCTATTTGTGCGGAAGGGACCGCAGTGATCGCACCATCCTCTAATCACCGCGGTTATTTTCGTGTATCTAACGCCTTAAAAAAAAACAGGCTTAGTAATTCGAGTGGTTAGGTTCAAGACCCATATCAAGATTAAGTGTAACCAGATTGCTTGATCTAGAAATAGAAATCCCTCTGATGTTTTGAATTTTTTTATTAAAGATTTATGGCTGCGGCCCTCACCTAAATTCATAGACATCTTTGGAACGAACGACATTTGACAAAAAAAAGGTATAACTACTATTAGGAAATTTAGTATTATATCATAAATTTGTAAATCAATGGGTCTTGAACCTCGCATAGTATTTGTACCCTCGCTCCGCGGATCGAACACGAGTCGTGATCAAACTGTTTTTGAAAATTGGGAGAGAAGCCATGCTGCTTGATTGGCGAAAAAAGAATCTATGTTTATTCATAAGAAGTGTGCTCAATTCATAAATCAGATTAGAAACTATTATGTGCTCTATTTATCTACTATGTATGCATAGGAGAATAGCTCAGGCTTAAAGTTATAGGTCCTTCCTTCACGATATAGATGAATAATTCGATTATCAAAAAATATTGTATATTGTAGGAGAACATAAGCAAATTAACCGCCCCTACGTTGGTCTGTTATGAGCCATTGGCAGAGTGGGAAGTTATTTTGTTTTTGTTTTAGGTGGGTGCATAGCACTTTACAAGCTTTGAAAAACAGGCCGTAGGTAGATTTTTTGGAGTATAGCCAAGTGGAAAGGCTTCGGTTTTTGATACCGACAGGCAAAGGTTCGAATCCTTTTACTCCAGATTTATGTAATTTTGCATTTTCTACAAAATATATATATATTTTTTTTTTTCAATTCCGATCCAATCTATATAAAGCCAGCTGACGTAGAAAACTACGCAAGCCTCCCAATGAAGCCAAAATGAAGCCTATCCAAATACAGAAAATGAAAGGTAGTTTCATTATGGTAATATACCAGCCTGTTTCGAAACTTCCAGTTCCAATTAAAGCATATAGATCCGTAAAAAGATTACTATGTATAGCCACTTTGGTAGTGCTTGCTTCTTGATCAGAAAAAGAAAATCTTTTTTCTGGGAACACAGTCAACCAAAGTGGGAAACTATGATGTTCGCGATTTCTCCATGATCTGTCACCATGGAAAAAAGTTGAAAAAAAATATATATATTTTTTTTCAACTTTTTCATTCTGGTACGAAAGCGCAGCAATTGGCAACAAGTCGATTATGGCACGAAATGATTCATCATAATCAAAAATGAATGGATTTTTTAAGGACGGTTTATAAATGATCAAATTACCACAAATGGAATGAAAGGTGGGTCCATGTAATTGATCAATACCTCGCAAACAACAATGCTCTCTTCCTATATGTAGTTCAGAACCTAAAGGCAATAATTGAGTAAACTGTCTTTTTTTTGTGTTGGTTAACCTAAGCCACAGCATCACTGCAGGGGCTTGGCTTCCGAACCGTACGTGAGCCTACGGCCTCATACGGCTCTTCTCAAGGGGAGCCTGAAGACCGAATAATAAATAATAAAGCGGAAATTTACATGGCATTCGCCTAAAAATTTTTTTTCCCGTTTATTCCGCTCATAGGAACTCTTCACCATTCGTTATGCTGCGCCCTGAGTCCCCGCGTCGGCCTTTTCTTCGGGATCTCTTTCACTGACGCGAGCAAAGTGAGCGTTTGCCCCAAAGGTCTTGTCTTGCCGGAAGAATCCTGTTCCCACTAGCTTACGGCCCGGCTGGCCTGCCAGTTTTACTGGAACTTAATGGGAATTATTCCGTTCCCTGGTTAGATTTTTGGATGTGAGATTTACTCCACAAGGGACAGTACGAACGTAGATGATATCATCACGACCTCTCTTTCCGTATTGCCAGGAATGCTTAACGCCATTTCGCCAACTAGCGTCACCCGCGGCCTTTTTTGCTATTGGCAAGTCTCTCAGTGTGGTCAATACTGGGTGTTTTTGAGCAGCGAAGCTTATACCCATTCACATTAAGTTCATCCTAAGTCCTTGAACCTTTTGCACTAATTTGGGAAGAAGCCGTCTTCCTATCAAGGTTCAAGAGTCGACTGAGCATCTCAGCGGCGGGATTTAGAACCCGAATTCAACCAGAGTTCACGCCCATATGGCGTGAGCTTAAACACGAGATGGTCGCGCATAAGCTGCCGGGTCGCACGACAGAATAACACCCATAATAAAGATGCAAACTCCTCCATGTGAAATTTTCATAGTCATGGGAACTTTTCGAAAGTCATGACCAACATCCATCAGTCTTTTTGGTGAGGCGCGAACAATAAAAAATCTATTCCAAATATTTTCAAGGACGAGAGAATAAGCTTGCGAAGAAGCAAGCAGAGAATAAAAAGCCAAAATTTTGGCTTTTTCGTTGAAGCCGAAGGTTTTTGAAAATTGCAGCAAATAAATCAAAAATATTTTTGATTTATTTGAAAGAAATAAAAAGGAAAAATTTTCTTTCTTTTTATTTCTTTGTTTCTTTCTTCCGCTAGGCCAACAAAGCGCTTGGCGCTTTCCTCTCTGTGCCCGCCTACGCGGGTTTCCCTTTTCTTCCATTCCAAGCCCACGCTCCTCGTTTGCCCACGTATCGCGCCTATATTCAAATGATAAAAAAAATGTACGAGATAATGAAAAACAAAGCACACCACAGAAAGATTCTGAATATGACAAGTCTCCCATAAATTTGAAAATGGAGAAATTAAAAAGAGAGAGAAAAAAGAAAAAAAATGCATTTTTAGCTCTAGTTTTTGGGGAGCTTTTTTCGATTGTGTTAAGTAATAAAATGGGTTTTGCTCTTACCAAAACTATCCTTTCTGTTTTCTCCATAGAGCGTATGAATCCCCTGGAATGTACATAAACTAGAAGCAATAATAAAGAGGTAAAAATAGGTATTATAGTACCATGAAAAAAAGGAGCACCTGTGGGAACATCTCTACTTACCGACCATTGAAATAGTATGGGTGCTGCCGTACCACAAAGCACAACCAGAAACATAAGAAGAAAAAAAAAGTTCTGTAGTTGGACCATCTGCTCTATTTGTTTTTAGGATTTTGCTTCGAAGAAAAAGAGAATACGAGATAGAAAAGCTCAAAATGAAAACAAAAAAATGATTCATTGGCAGGGCCGAAGGCTTCTCTTCCTCGGCCTTTGGCGAAGGCTTTGCGCCCCCGGTACGCTACCTCCGTAGCCATAGTTCCTGGAAGGCGCGGAGCCTTCGCATAACAAATGACAAAAAAGCCAAAGGTTTCACCGTGTGGATTCGAAATGGTGCTAGCTTCTTCTCTCTTTGGCCCGAGAAAAAGAGCTTTTTTTCTTTATGTATCTTCCTTGTTTTGTATACAATTAGTTTGTCATGGCCTTCTTCGTCCTCCATCAGCTTTAATAAACGAGTAGATTGACGCCAGTGCACGAATAGAGTGCTTCGCCGCGAATACCATAAGATCTGGTTTACGGGTTTTGGGGCCCTCAGGCTTTGATTTGATGATAAATCAAATAATGCACCAACTAGCCTAGTACTTGATTGCCGCTTCATTTGAAAAAAAAACATCAAAGATATGATAGTGATGTTGAGGAAAAAAAACCATAAAAAGATTCCTCGTGTAGAATCTGTGGCAAAACTATGAACGGAAGTTAGCAATCCAGAACGTACGAAAAAAGTTCCTAAAACACGACATAGAAAAGTGACCATATTGAGAAACAAAGTCCAATAATTCAATTTAGGGAAAATTACTGAATGAATACAAGCTGTAGCTAATAGCCAAGGCATAAAAGAAGCATTTTCTACAGGATCCCAAAACCACCAACCCCCCCACCCTAATTCATGATAAGCCCACCAACTTCCTAGCAATATGCCTACAGTCAAAAAACACCAGCATGTCAAGATCCAAATTTGAATTTGTTTCCACCCATGGTATTGTGGGCCAGAGACCACTTCATTCGCGCTACGGGTCCAACCGAAATACAAAAACGCAGTATTCGCTTTACGAACAACACGCTTCGTCCACTGGCTCTCTGTAAGATTCAGCCGCTCTTTTGACCGGAGCGGAGAGGGCGACACCAAGTGCCGAAGCCCGAGTAGGCTTCTATTGCGTAGCGAGATGAAAGCAAAACTGGGATGAAGAGAACAGGTATTTTCAAATAGATTTTTTAGAATTTTCTTTGCATTCTCCTGGGTAATCAGCTCATTTGTTATGCGAAAGAAAGCATCAACAATTTCGGCCTTGCTTTCTCTTCGCATCGGCAAATAGAGTGCAGAGATACCATTCATTATTTTGGCTGAACATGAGCAGAAACCGATAGCACTGGCGACATATCCTGCATAAATGCAGGGAGGATGTATAGCTAATATAGGATCTTGTAAAACAGGATTTAATTCTGCAAGTGATTTGGTACAAACAAATGAAATTCGAACAAAAGGATTGGAACTTGCTAATAAGAAAATCGAAAAGAAGAAAGCAATGCCCATATAAATTCGCCGTTCATCAATAAAGGAAACTTTATTATTTGCATTTTGTGCCAAAAATAAAGAATCTAAATTGTTACATAAAGCGTAAAGCAAAAAAAAAAATCTAGATTTTTTTTTTTTCAACTCTTTCCATTTTTCAAGCCTTATGGGCCTTTTATTTTCTTCTGCATCTGCACCATCTTTTAACCTTCTATCCGAGGGCTCTTGGACGATACCTGAGGACGCCGCTTTGGATTGGCCCTCGAGGGAGCTTTTATGATTTATGGTGCCAAACAGGTTCTGCAACAAATGATGTCTGAATTGTTTATTCTCTTTTTTTATGAAGGAAGCAGAGCGAAAAGCCACGAGCGGTCTGCGGAAAAAAAATAGATTTTTGCTGCGCCCTCGTTTTGAAACATTGCAGGGTCGAACCCGATGACCCAAAAAAAATCCATAGAAACTTAAGATCCAACACCATAATAACAAACTGCCCTCATGATTAGACCATGTTCCTGATATTTTATAAAATAAAGGCGCATTAGCATTTGAGTTGGTAAATACGTTGTAATTGAAGAAATCAGAGGAAATATAGCAAAACGAAATACCGAAAAAAGAAATAGTAAAGAAAAGAAAATAAAGTGAAATAGCCGCAGGTCTTTTGTCGTAAGTTAATGCAACAAAAATACTCAGTACTAAAAAATAATGGCCCAATTCATTATACATTTCAGTAAATTTTGCTTATAATTGGCAAAAAAAATAGATTTTTTTGCGTTTTTTAACGCAGAGCGTCGCTTTGCTTCTCCCAAAGCCTTAAACAACTTGCTTAAACCCAATAATAAAAGTCCACCTTTCCTTAGGTGCTTTTGCTTGATCCATTGTTCGTATAAAAAAAAACCTGTTTTCTATTGTTGTTTTGCGGATTTATTTGACTCTCTACGGAAAAACTAGAAAAAGATAAAATAATTTGACGTGTTTCCAAAATAAAAAAAATCCCACTTAAACAAAGGAAGCTAATAAAGATTAACAGGATTGGAATGAGCATAGAAATATGTATTGAAGTACCAAATTGGCTAATGCTGGAAGGTTGATGCAATGTATTCCACCAGTTTACAGAAAATTTAATTATTGGTATATTGATTGACCCTATACGGATAAAGATAGAAGCGACGTCCGCGGAAAACTGTTGAAAACGCAGTACACCTAAATAAATAAAGAACGAGATTAATACAGAGGTTAGACGAGCGTCCCACACCCAAAAGGTACCCCACATAGGTTTACCCCAAAAACCCCCGGTTAATAGGGTAAACAATGTAAACAAAGCACCTATTTTGGCGCCGCTTTCGGAAAATAACCGAAAAAGCGGATGTTTTGTTAATAAGAATAACACACTGCTGATAGCCATTGCGATATAAATGGGTAAACTCATCCAAGCAGCTGGAACATGCACATAGATAATGCGATAATTTTCACCTTGTTGAAAATCGGATGGTGCTACCCAGATACTTAAATAAATAGCCATTGCTGCTAAGAACCAACAAAATCCGATGAGAATTCGTGCATAGCGAAAAGAGCATGACATGATCAAAGAAGGTCGTAGTATTTCGAAATACATAGGGATTTTCTAACGTTTTATCATGAAATAATAGTCCATCAATGGCCCGGCTAGAAAAAAAATATGGATCATTTCGTGCTAATTATTAAAATTCGACAGCTTTTTTTTCTGTTTGATTCGCTCCTTGCTTCGTGAAAACCTGCCGAAGAAGAGCCAGCCCAGCAAGGAAACAAATTTTCTTCGCTGAGCCCTGCGCTTCGAAGCGCTTTACTAACAGGTCTTCCCAAGACATCTATAATGCGGAAAAAAAGAAGCTTTGTGCTCTGCTAAGCTGGATCATTCCCATCTGGGCCACCTGGAAATAGTTTTCTCACTCAAACTTCACCAAATCCCTGCTTTCTCTCTCTGCCAGAATTAAACGGTGTACAGGAGTTTAGTATAGGAAATAAATACAGAAGGAAAATAATATATATATATTCTTTTTTTGTTTGCTCCACAATATTTACGATGAGTGAGCCGGTATACCCGCAAAGGCAATCAATTCTATTGGCTTATCAACTTTTGTGAAATGATCGAAACCAAAATAGGATAAAGAAATAAAAACAAAAGTAAATACCCCATTAATAAAAGAACATGAAACCATTCTGTTTCGGTAGAGGCGCAGAAAATAATTAAGGGTAATAGAGTGGGTAAAGTGGTAAGATTTTGCAAACTGTTCCAACTATGAGATATTATTCCGAGAGCCAAACGAGAATGAATACCACACATAAGAGTAAATATCAGACTTCCTATAATAAGGGTGAACCAATTCATTTTGAGCTGATCAAATTGGTATAGAGGTTGTACCACTGGAAAAGTACCAAAAATACCACTTATTTGAAGAACCCAATGACCTACCAATTTAGAAAGTAATATTTTTTGCAAACAATAGCCGCTTGAACAATACAATTCGAGTGTACCATCTTCAAAATCATTCTGGAGAAAACGTTCGGGAAGAAAAGAAAACAATAAACAAATCCAAATTAGACCCAAGTGAAAATGACATAAGAAGTCTTTGGAAAAACCTATCATTAAGGGCGTGACTACGATATATGACAGAAATAGAGAAAAAGTCGTTATTAGTGTAGATGAATTAAGTAGAATCTGTTGATAAAAAAGTTTTAGAAAGAGTTTCAAGGTTCTTTTTCCCAATTTTCAATCCGAAAAAAAAATCTATATATTTTTTTTTTTGCTAGGGCCTGCGGCCCCGACTTAAGGGTTTTCGCGAGAGCGGCCAAGCACTTTGTGAAAGAATGACTGTTTTCGTAATCAAATTACAAAATAGATATACAAACTGTATAGAATCATCATTTACTGGAATGGGATAAGTTATTAATTTTTGTAATCTGTTCGAAATATTGGAATCCACCAAAGATACGATAGGTATTTGTAATTGATTGGCTTCAAGTATAGCCATAGAATTTTTATTTGCATCTATTACTACTAAACAATCTGGAATATCGTGTGTCATGATTCCTTCAAAACATTTTTGCATCTTTCTAAAATGCGGAAAAAAATCGAAGGGCGACGATATAGAGGCGTCTTTAAATTTGGAATGCGCAGAAAAATTCTGAAAGTGTTTTTGTACATTTTTCATATGTTTGCGATTGGTCAAAAATCCTCCAATCCATTTATGATTGATATAGCTCTGATTGGTTCTTTTTGCCATTTGTCGAACTATTTTATTATATTCTGGATCGGTATTCACTAATAAAAAATGGCCTTTTGCACGAATAATAGATTCAATCAAATTACAAGCCCTTCGTAAACAAATAAGTGTTTTTTCTAAATTAATAATAGCCATTTCATTTCTAAATCCGTATAAATATCCTTGAAAATCGGAAGTAGGTATTCGATGGCCCAGATATGCATTTGTACTTAATAATTTTTGAATAACCAACAAACTAGAATTGTACATAGTTCCTTTTTTTTATTTCCGTTTAGATAGCTCAGGTGGTTAGAGCAAAGGACTGAAAATCCTTGTGTCGGTGGTTCAAATCCACTTCTAAACACAATAGAGTGAAGCTTTCTATTAAAGAATTTTTAAGGAGTTCAGATCTTGAGAGAATAAAGTGGTCTGAAAATCGATCTTGCAGTGGCTTTAGACAAAAGCATGCTTCGTTCCGGAGACTGCTTCACAAAAAAATATATATAGATATATATTTTACTTCTCTTGCTTCTTATCTTCGATGAAGAGCAACCTCGAAGTTTGGAACAAGGCCTTGCCAAAAGGCAGCGGGCGCTTAGCTGGTTGTCGCCTGCACTGTTTGTGTCGCAGATGGCGGGTAAGTCTAGAGGTTGATCAAAGGGTTTGACCTTCCTCAAATAGGAAAGTGCAGTACTTGTAGAGAAACAGTAGAATTTCAAGTAGGCTAAGGACGGATTTGAACCATCTTTCTAGGATTTGCAATCCAATACATTACCTTTATGTTACTTAGCCATTTTTTCTATTTCCGGTATAAAAAAAATGAATGAAAGGCCACAGTCTTCGCAGCCCCTTGGGCCTCATTCGCTAAGAGCCGCGTGTATATTCACGCGGCGACGGTATCGGACTCTTTTTTGCGAGATAGGCTAACTGGTGATAGAAAATGGAGGATATCAACATAAAAAAATCTATACTTTTTTTTTCGTGGCTTCGGGCGAAAAGCCGTATGACACAAAACTATCATGTACAGCTCTGTGAGAGAACACAACGATAGCAGCCCGAATTTCGCCCCATTCTTTAGCAATTACTATGTAATTGCATTCCTCATGAAATTGATTATGAGGGCGCAGCGTGGTCTGAAAGCCTCTATAAGCAGATGAATCAGGTTAGAAAATAAGTACTAAAAAAAAGAAAAAAGCAACATGAGCTTTACTCAACTATTTCCCCAATATAATTCTAGTTTGAATCCATTACGCGGAAGCGCTATACAATGTTCGGTTAAAAAATTACGACAAAGCATGATATTGGTGGATACGGGGCTGAAAACTCCAATAATTTGTTTCCAACATGAGCTGAAAAGAGTGCCAATCACTAAGCAAACGAGGTTTATTTTGGGAATTGAAGATGTGGAAGTGTTTGGTGAACCAAAAATGCTTTTGTCAAAACCTCTAGAGAGAAAATGTAAAAGCAAACTAGTTTGGACTGAACTAACTAGAATCTGGCGAAGTGACCGGAATTTGATCAAAGGGTTTATTTTGAATTCAGTCAAAGGAGGTTATGCGGTAGCAATCGCAGGTCATATAGCTTTTCTTCCAAAGAGTCTTCGCAGAAATCGAAAAGTATTTCATAGTCAATGGAGAATCTTCTCTATTTTGAACATGAACTCAAAAATTGGCAATATCGTAGTAAAAGAAATTGGTGATGGCAAACTAGATTATTCTTCGCCGGCAAAACCGCGTCAGAAACGAGTAAAGCGTTTGGGCACAAAGCGGAAACACTTGCAAGACACGAAAAAAGACACAGTTTTTCATAAATATGGAAAGACCGAAAAAGAAAAAAAGAAAAATTCGAGCTTTATTCCTATGGTCTTTACGACCCAAAAGACCAGACAAAGCTTAAAGCGCTTAGGCCCAAAGCCTCAAGCCCGCACTGAGGAAACGCATGAAAATACGGAACGATCCACCACAAATAACGTATCTAGACTCAGAGATCAAGGCCGGGCAAGGAATTCAATTTTGTTGGTGTGTTAACGCAGAGCAACTAAAGAACTGGGTTTGAAGAAAGGATGTCATGGAAATGACCAATTAGTGTGACTACAAGCGATTTATCATTGCCCCATATGCCCATGTGGAAACTCGATACCTCGATGATGGAATGGATAGTAGTGGAAATATTAGTAGCTTTTAGTTAACCTATCTATCTATAAGCTTAAAAAATATTTTTTTTCGTCCAGACTCCGAAACAATCGTGGTGTTCGCTCTGCGTTATGTAGAATACTAATACCAAAATATATATATATATTTTAATCATGACTCTAGTTTCTTCACCAATTTTTCCTTCTCCAATTTTCCATGAAAATCTGCGGCCCGTTTGGTAGGTTTTGCCTAAAGAGCTTTACCATTAAGGGCTCAATAAGGGCTCAAAGAAGAAAACTTGTTTTCTTCTCTCGTGATTCAATAAAAGTATTTGGATCAGCAAAGAAAAAGTAAAAAAAAAATGCCTCAACTAGATCAATTTACCTATTTGACGCAATTTGTTTGGTTATGTGTCTTTTATATGGCCTTTTATGTATTATTATATAATGATGGATTACCCAAAATAAGTCGCATTCTCAAATTACGAAAACAGCTGATTTCACATCAGAATGTAGGCACAGAGCCGAGCGATTACAGTGTTGAACAGGATGTTGTTTTCAAAGAATGCTTTGATACCAGTATATCCTATCTGTACTCGGGTGTATCTGGAGCATCCAAGTGGTGTAACGAAATGGTAAAAAGCTTAAATGCTAATCAATTAAAACGACTGAATAAATCTTATGTATGTTCCTTAGGAGAAATTAGTGTCTCACAAGTGATAAAAAAAAACGCACTTTCAATTATGAGTCCCTCTACTTATCATATAACTTCTTTAGCGTCACGTCGAACCACAGCTCTTAACAAAATCTATGTTTTACGCGGACAAAGGAACACCCTAATGAATATCAAGAACGGACCAAGAAAAAAGAAAAATACGAATGCGTGAATTTATTATATTCGCTATTTTAATTTTTAGTGTTTTAAGTTCAAAACAAATCTTAATTTATAATGAAGAAATTATTGTAGCTTTAAGTTTTGTAGGTTTTGTTATATTTAGTCAAAAAACCTTTGGTGAAATTTTAAAAGCTACTTCTGATGCGCGAAGCGAAGCTCTTCTTTCAGAGCTACAGCAATTGATGAGTTCTCAAGAAGCTCTGTTGTCCGAGTTGAAGAAACAGCATGAATTACGTAGTATAAGTTTGCGTTCAAGTACGCAAATGATTGGAGAATCTTGTATAAATGATCTGCTTACGCGCTGCGCACCTAAGTGCAAACAGACAGTGCAAGCTGTGTTATGCCAACAAGTGGAGCAAAAGTTGAAAACACTATTAGCTATTCAAGAGCATTCTCGCAGCAGTTTACAAGAGAAGATAGTCACCTGTTTTCGCGAAACAGTTTGTGACGAATTTCGCTTTTCTAAATTGCGAAAACATCAATCGAAACTAGTTCAACAAAGCATGGTATTATTGAAAGATGGAGTTCTGAAATGAACAATTTTGCACAAAGATGGCTGTTTTCCACGAACCACAAAGATATAGGGACTCTATATTGCATTTTTGGTGCCATTGCTGGAGTTATGGGTACATGCTTTTCGGTACTAATTCGTATGGAATTAGCACAGCCTGGCAATCAAATTCTTGGTGGAAATCATCAACTTTATAATGTGTTAATAACAGCTCACGCTTTTTTAATGATCTTCTTTATGGTTATGCCTGCGATGATAGGTGGATTTGGTAATTGGTTCGTTCCGATTCTTATAGGTGCACCTGATATGGCATTTCCACGATTAAATAACATTAGTTTTTGGTTGTTACCACCGTCACTGTTACTTCTCTTAAGTTCTGCTCTGGTAGAAGTGGGCGCTGGTACCGGATGGACGGTTTATCCGCCGTTAAGTGGTATAACCAGTCATTCTGGAGGATCTGTGGATTTAGCCATTTTCAGTCTCCATTTATCAGGTGTTTCCTCTATTTTAGGTTCTATCAATTTTATCACTAGTGCGCTGTGCGAGGCTCGTTTTCAGTGAGGACTAATATCCATATTCCTACATGTATGTCTGACTCTTTCAAAGAAATACATGCAGCAGGCCAATGCGGCATTTTGGGTCAATAATCCATCATGTTTGCGAGCAGTTGGTCGATGGGGAGGCCAAAGGGGACTGCCCCCCTTGGTGGTATCCTTTAAGCAGGGTAGTAAGGGTTAGGTTAACCAACTTGATACGCACTCACTGCCTTGAAAAGGCTACATATCCCAGGCAGAATACGTCGGTATATGTGTGGTAGAGTAACCCGGGAACCAATACCAATCTGGGCGAAAGCTTTGACTGATGTAGTGAACGGTCATAGTTGTTGGACAGCCACGGGTGATTCTAACATGGGAACCGGCCTGAGCAATCAAGCAAGTGCGCAAGGACCTTAAACTACTGAAGGCCTTGACGAAGGTCAAGAAGAAAACACAAAAATGGGGCAACCACGGGAAGTAACCGCTTCACATCATCCGACAAATGATGCGCGGGCTCAGAGGTCTCATAGTAGCAAGGGGAAGGAAACCCACCCAGCCAGAACACGAAGGTGACTAGTCAGAAAACGATCCATAGTTCTTTTTCATCTGTTTCGGGCAAAGAAAGTTACTCTTGCAGGCCTCTTCAAAGAAATCAGAAGAATGGTTAACAAAGCGACGCCCGTACATATGCTAATAAGATAGTAAACAATTGTAAAAATAACCAGGGACGCTATAATGGACTGAGAATAATTCTATCGGATCCTAAATTTCTGGTTTCCTGCTATGAAAGTATCCAAGGTAAGCCTGGGGACATTACTCGTAAAACCAGCTTTCTCGGCTTTGCGGAAAAAGGTTCAGATGGCCCAACCCCTTATAGATTGCATGGGAACTGGTTTTTCGAACTCGCAGATACGTATACGCAAAGGCTGAATCATAGATTAATCTGCGCCAAAGGTATCAAAAGATAAGACTATCACATCCAGATATCCATCCTGACCTAATTAATAGGACCGCCCAATTCTAATTATTGTGGTGTGGTTGATGAGAGAAATCTGCAAAAAGTGATATGGTTCTTAGTTCACTCATCCAAAGCCGGCTTTCAAATCGAAGTTCCGAACTGGGTTCAATAAAATTGGAGCTAAGCTTCAATGCCTGAATACTTAGAGTAGCCTGACAATTCCAAATAACTATAAGGTTCTACATGATTACAAGGTAAACAGCTACTCCAAATTAGGTTCTGCAGGTTTAGTAGACCGAAAAATTTTACGAGTCTGGGTTAGGTTGGATTTGTGCCATCTGCGGTGATAGGAATATGGAAATAAATCATGTAAGGACTGTTTTAGACGTTTAAGTAGAGATTCGAATAAGAAACTAAGGTTACCCGGTTGCCCAGAGCATATAAACGAAAGCAGATTCCATTATATAAAGCTCACCGCGAAGCGTATCATGCAAAGAAGCTAGGAAATGCAGATAATATCATACTATCAGTCCTAGGCCCCTATTAAGCAACACATCCTTCGAGACGCACCTGATACAAGAATCTCAGCAATTGAAGTTTTCCGAGTGAGAGCTGTATGACAAAAAATTGTCATGTATGGTTCGGAGGGCAGCATAGACTGACCCCTATCTATTTTCAACATGCGTGGGCCAGGAATGACCATGCATAGATTACCCCTATTCGTATGGTCCGTATTAGTGACAGCATTCCTACCTTTATTATCTCTTCCAGTATTGGCAGGTGTATTTGCGCCTGACAAGGCAGCGATGTCTTGGTCGAATTTGACTATATGCTGGGAACTCTGCAACGACGATCAGCAGGGAACGAACCATGATGGTTCGCCCTCAGAGACTATACGCCAAACATCTCTGGTCAAACCTACTTTTGCCATCCAGGCAAACAAAAGCTTGATGCCTATTTGGCCGGCTTGATTTGAAGTGATGGGTGCATGATCCTAGTGTTTGCAAATCCTTTGGCCTCGTGGTCCATGCGGGCTAAAAAAAAGGGTATTGTGCGCATCAAAGCGGGTATGATTAGGAAAAGATGAAGATATAGTCCAAACTGCACCACAACGGCATGAAAAAAATCGATTTTTATTGTGCTCCACTGACCAAAAGTGTGTGAATAGATTGGCAATTACCATGTTATTAACTGATAGGAACTTTAATACAACCTTTTTTGATCCTGCAGGAGGAGGAGATCCAATATTATACCAGCATCTCTTTTGGTTTTTTGGTCATGGGCGCGATTGCGCCAATAGAAAAGGTGGTACGCTGCCCTTACAGCGCTACCTAAGCGAGCACAGCTGTTCTGTGCCTCAAATCAACTATCTGCCTGGAATGCAGATAACTGGCAATGAGGTGGGATGTTTGGGAGTCGATGTCATGAGAAAGGTAGAGGATGGTGCCAGAAAAAGAAAAAAAGGCCCTTTTTCTCTTGTTTCAGTTTCAAACTCTTTTGGGTTAGACCCCGGTAATAGTAGTAGGGATCTTTTGGGGTTGGAGTGTGCCCTCCTTTCTTTCGAGGGTAAGATTCCACACGTTGCGTGCAAGAAGCCTTCGGCCCTTGCCCGGGCGGACCACTCGAGACCCAACATCTTTCGAAAAGACAGATATTCTATTGGTAGCGTTGCCCCTGTGGTGGAACCTTTTTCAAGAGCCGAAATTGGCATTTCCATTCAACTGGACATTGTTGATATATCCAAGTCAATGATGCTATCACAGGGTGAGATGAGACGTAAGGCTATACACAATAACATGTGGGTAATGCTGAAACGTTTGACGTGGAAAGAGAGACGTGGCTTCTCTAATGGCTCAGGATCTCCAGACAGTCTCTTCGCTGAATGGAAGGAGACCCGAAAAAAATCACGGATTATCGCCAGGAAAGCCGCGGTCATCATGAACGAGGGTCGGTGGCCCATGTTGGGAAAGAAATTTACGGCTATTCATAAATTAGTAAAGAACCAACAAAGGATCCTCTCTCTTTTAGCAGCTTCCCTGGGACTCAGAAACCCATTTTTGAAAGACTGCATGCTTGAAATCTGTACTCAATTAACCTCTCGAATAATTGCCGTAGATAATTTCTATTATACTTCCGGAAGTCGAACTCCGGGAGTCGATGGTAAAATACTAGAAGCTTCTTCCCGAATCGGTCTAGTTCGTCGTATCTTTCGGATCAATCTAAAGAACTACAAGAGCTCACCCGTTCGCCATGTTTCCATTTTCGAACCAAAAAATGGTGAAAGGCTGCTAAGAATACCCACAATATTTGACAGGACCGTCCAGCACTTGTTCAAACTAGCTATTGAACCTGTAACAGAACCCTTTGCTGACAAATATAGCTTCGGATCTCGGAGGGGAAAATGTGCACACATGGCGGTAGGTGAAATTGCTTACATACTAGACACGAGAAGGCAAAGAGTACGCGAAGTGAACGACAAGGGAATGGAACAAAATAGTAAAAATTTTGTTTCCAAATGGGTAATTGATGCTGATATAAAAGGCTTCCTCGGCCGAATATTTCACCGATGGACCTTAGATAATTTTCCCATGCCTAGTAGTACAGAAATTGTACTCGAGGAATGGCTTAAGAGTCCAATTGAATATCAAGGGGAACTTGAAGTCTCGTTCCGCGGTGTCATAAGTCCTTTAATCGCGAACTTTGCCCTGGATGGGCTAGAAAAGAAAATAACTGGCGGACACCGGACTACTATGGCTGATCCTGAAAGGACAGAATGGATGCAAAGAAAAGGCCATAGTTATCTCTTCAACCAGACCCGAAAAACAGAATCAGTCCGCCTTATCAGGTATGCTGATGACTTTGTCATTATTACCAATGATGAGACATTAGTGGAACGACTTTTTGAAAAAGCAAAAAGTTTCCTGGCGGAACGTGGCCTTCAATTGTCGTCAGAAAAAACCCGCATATTCCCGTGGAAGATCGGAGAGAGACTTCATTTTATCGGCTTCATATTCCATAATATCGATAGGGCTCGCTCTTATAGCCAAATCACTTCCTCATGGAAGGTGGGGAAGAATTTCACTCGTGGGGGCCTCTACGTGTATCCTAATCCTAATAGAATAATGTCGCTGAAATGGAAAATAAAAAATGTCTTTTCTGAAAATATAGATTTCTCTCCTTACCAGATGATCAAATTGGTAAACCCAATTCTTCATGGTCGGGGCAACTACTTTGGAATTGGCAATTTTCTTCATACCTTCAGTCTGCTGGATCACTGGATTTGGCATAGAAGCTGGCGATATTTACATCGTAAATTCTCTAAAACTCCTCGACCCAGACTGGTTTCCCGATTCTACCAGGGGGTGCCCTCTCCCCGTGGCAGACTTTGGGATTTCCATGCTACTTGGACCGAGCCCAGTGTAGATGCCAAACGCCATTGTGCTGACGTGATATGGATAACACTCCTTGCGTCTATGGTAAAAGAAGTTCCTGCTCATATGTTTCGAGCATCTCGTGATCTAGGTAATCCTTTCATAGATTCAACCCCCTTTGATGAATGGAATCTTCGGATTCAAAGCTATCGGGAAATTTTGGTGGACGGGAAAGGTAACGAATTTAGCAGGCTATTCATCCGCCAAAAAGGTATATGTCCCGTATGCAATCAAGGCTTAGGTTATTTGACTAGCTCTAATCTAGAGATTCATGACCTGCGGCCTTTTTATAAGAACTCGGAAGTGCCTGGTGATGGTAATTTGTTGCACAAATCCCTTGTGCACTCGTGGTGTCTTGTTACAGAACATGCTTGAGGATGGACTACATAGGTTATGGGCATATTCCGCGAAGAGCCCAGTGCTTTGAGAGGAGCTCGCTGGGTTCTGTGGGGGGCTTTGCTGGGAACGGCAAAATCTATCCCGATCCTGAGGTCTATATTCTAATCTTGCCAGGATTCGGTATCATTAGTCATATCGTCTCTACCTTTTCAAGAAAACCCGTATTTGGTTATCTAGGCATGGTTTATGCCTTGATCAGTATTGGAGTTCTTGGATTTATTGTGTGGGCGCACCACATGTTTACCGTAGGCTTAGATGTTGATACACGTGCTTACTTCACTGCGGCTACCATGATCATTGCCGTGCCTACTGGAATAAAAATTTTTAGTTGGATTGCTACCATGTGGGGAGGTTCAATACAATACAAAACACCCATGTTATTTGCTGTAGGATTTATCTTTTTGTTTACTGTAGGGGGGTGCGACGTGCTAATCGGAATGGATGACGTTTACTTCGCCATAACCCCAGAAATGGCGACAGACGGACGTATTCTCTCTCCAGTTGACGTGTAGGGGAGACCCCAGAAGCAAAGATGAGTAGGGTGAAAAAACCCCTCCTTCGGGGGCTTCCGAAAGGTGGTACCCTAAAAAGGCAACGGGGGGAACCAAAAACAACGAGGTGATTTGCACTAACGGGAGGCGAACCCGGTGGACCCCCTACCGGGTCAACGCGTCAACTCTCTCGAAAATCTCGTACGTGGCCAAATAGCAGTAGGGTGCAAGCAATTCAAGGCTCAAGTAAGCCTCGCCCGCTATGAAGGACTTAAGGTTCCCAATCCCAGCACCTAACCGGATGACGCCATTTCTGTCAAGCACGGGACAGCAGGTGACCCACCACTTCACTTTGCTGAGGAGGCCCTCGACAAATGAGGTTTGGAAAAATCTTTTTGCTATACCCTTGCTACGCGGGCCAGGCGCACAGGCGTGTGAGGACTTCACTAGTCAGGCGGATGACTAACCTGATAGCGAAAGAACTGCATTCCATTCTTAACAACGACAAAGGCAACCTTAACAACAACCTCAACCCTTGCAGATTTCTATTTCAAGGAGACCTGACCGAGTTGGCATACAAATGTTTTAGTTCATCCCGGGGCGAAGTACGCCGGCCCTTGACGGCAAAATAGTAAACGTCAGCAGAAGAAAAATAAACAACTTCGCTCAGAACGCTTCCGATTTCAACAAGGTATGAGGCGCTTCGAGGGAGGCGAACGCCCGCCGCAGCCTACAGTGGCCCTCTAAAGAAAAGATCATTCTGGAATAGTATATAGCAGTTATTTACAAACCGGTGCCCCTATCAAGGTCTTCGACCCTTGCATTTATTTAGCCCACGGTGTCATCGGAACCGGACCGCAAAAGCACCACTGAGCTCTGAAAGGGCATAGAACAAAATACTACGGCAACATCGACCATTTCATTTTGGTAAACCTGTTGAAAAAGAGATAGGAGACTTATACGATTCGTTTCGTTGGCGCGTTGAGCGAAATACGAGAGGACTACAAAGGCTGAATCCTAAGAGGAATATGCAACTACTATTCGTTCGTCGATAAGTTCTACCAATTAACGAATGAAATGAAACTCGTCATCAGGAACTGCTGTGTTCGCACCCTAATCATACTAAAAAAAGCAGACGCCTTACAACTACAATGGGACGGATTAAAACAGGAGGCCGCAGGCTTCTCCAGAAGTGATATATCGACATCATTTTCCGGGAAAAGGAACCCGGAATTAGGTCAGAGGTTACTTACTTCCTGGTGTTCTGCAGTAATGGAGGTCCAAACCAGGACAAGAAGAGCACACAAGCATGTTGGAAAACCCCAACCAAAAAGCTTGGTCCCGCTACGCCTTTTCTCAAAAAGCTACGCGGCAGATCTATACTGGACGATACCAAATGCCTAGTCAACGAATCCGGGCCAATAGAGAGAACACAACAATAGCAGCGCAAGTTGAGCCAACTCGACAAGAACATCTCACAGATAAACGAGATGCTGCCCAGACTAAAAGCTCATGAAACTGAAAAAGTTGTTGAAGGGGCGCAGCAATATATATGTTGCGACCTTGCTGCCGCGTTATTCTCTGGCTACACTTGCCAAGCTCGGGCATGGGAGAGCCGACCACGAAAAATACTTCTTCGACTGCTATACATTCATTTTGTCATCAGCTAGCTTCACATACAAGAAAGAGTGAGGACAAAATGACATGTCATCAAATAGCAACATAGAAAAAAAAAGACTTCTTCGAACTCTCTCTCCCCGATGGAAGGAACTCAGAAGAAGAAGAAAGAAACCGGAGAGGCAATCGCAGCCTCGTTCGACACGTCGGTACAGGCTATAAAACCCGTGCCAAGTCGTAAAAGAATTAGACGCGCGTGCAAGCCGTATGATGGGGAAACTATCATGTACGGTTACGAGAGAGGTGCACTAGAGGCGCAAAGGAAATCCAAAATTGGCCCCACCCGAGTAAGGGCACCTACTCTACTCTTACTGGAATAGTATTGGCCAATTCTGGGCTGGACATCGCTCTACATGATACTTATTATGTGGTTGCACATTTCCATTATGTTCTTTCTATGGGAGCTGTTTTTGCTTTATTTGCAGGATTCTACTATTGGATAGGGAAAATAACTGGTCTTCAATATCCAGAGACTTTAGGTCAAATTCATTTTTGGATCACTTTCTTCGGCGTGAACTTGACTTTCTTTCCTATGCATTTTTTAGGTCTTGCAGGTATGCCACGTCGCATTCCAGATTATCCAGATGCTTACGCTGGATGGAATGCCTTTAGTAGTTTCGGCTCGTATGTTTCTGTAGTAGGAATTTTGTGTTTCTTTGTAGTGGTCTTTTCCACCCTAACCAGTGAAAACAAGTGTGCTTCAAGTCCTTGGGCTGTTGAACAGAATTCAACGACACTTGAATGGATGGTCAAAAGCCCTCCGGCATTTCACACTTTTTCAGAACTTCCGGTTATCAAGGAAAGCATTTAGACGTCTTAGCAGATGGTGCCACTTAAGCACTTACCCGCTCTGCCCTCTCCATTGGGGGGGCGGAGCCCCACATCAATGCCAGATATTCAACAAGGGCCGAAGGCGTGGCCGCCAAAACGTTTTCTTCATTTTATGGAATCCATGTACTTCCATGACAAAACGAATAGGGCAACTCAATTTGTTATGCTGAGGAAAAAGAAGACAATTAAATAACGGGGAGCGAAGCGAACAGTTATGGCAATAATGTATAGGTTGCCAATGCTTCTGACGTATTCGTTCTTATTCAAGGAGCACTCCGCATACGGTGCACGGAAGAGCGTAGAACCAATAAGCTGTCCAACAAACAGCAGAAATTACTACTCGCTTCAACAAAAAAACCAGGGCCGAGCAAAAACTACAGAAAATTTTTAATAAATGGCCAATGAAAGAAAAAATAGTATAAAGAAAAAATACTAGAAATGAAGAGCACTGCTTCTTAATCGTGTCGCCAGTATTGACTATATTGCCGGGCCGGGTTTTATAAGATAGGTTGGCATAATTTAGATAATTGATGAAAGAGACAGATAGATAATTAATGCTGACGGTGACGTAGATTACTGGCGGGACTCGGAAAGAACGGGAATCCGCTCTTGATGGAAAGATCCTAGATAGGACATGAATTTGCGGGAGCTAAATAGGAAGATATCTATATCTATACTGTTATTCAGAGTTGCTATCAAACGACTCCGACCCCTACTTTTGACTATGGTCAGGCGCGAAGCGCAGATTGTTCACATGGAGAGAAATGAAATAGGAATAGTAGTTGGTAACACCTACAACACTTCTCTCTTTTCAAAGCCGCATCCTAAAAGGACAAGCTGCGCTTCGCGCCTTCGCCCAATCTAAGCCAACAAATCTTCTTGTAATTTCTCTCTCTGCGTCTTTCACTATCTGAGCTTAGATTATAAGCCGAAGGCGCGGAGAGACATAAAAAAATAGATATAGACATAAAAAAATAGATATAGACATAAAAAAATAGATATAGACATAAAAAAATAGATATAGATTTGAGTTTCACGTAATGACTCGTACTAGACGAGCCAACGTGCAATGTCACGAGCCAACGTGCAATGTCTATTTTGATGTGCATATGAACTGCCAGGTTCTAGAATTTGGGTATAGCAGGACTTGAACCTGCGACCATTAAGTTAAAAGCCTAATGCTCTACCAATTAAGCTATACACCCAAAAAAATATATATATATTTTTTTTTATCATTATGTAAAAAAAAATATATATATATTTTTTTTTATCATTATGTAATTTAATGATGAGAAATAGGAAAAAGACAACAATGACCTGTGAAAAAGACAACAATGACCTTCTCTAAAGCGGAGCAAAAAAATCTATTAACTATTTTGGGTATTCGAGGGCGCCGCAGGCGCGCGCATCCATTTCAGTCCAATTTTTTTTCTCTGGTTTTCTAGAATCTAGGCTTAGTAGGACTCGAACCTACAATATCACCGTTATGAGCGGTGCGTTTGAACCCATTAAACTATAAGCCCTGGATTCGATATGCTAGTAAGCATATCGAATCAAACGCGGCGCTTCGCGCCCTCGTTGACTCTAGATCCAAAAGGCTAGGAATAAAACGAAAAAGGCCGCTCAAAGGTTAGTGGCGTAGAAGAACGCGGAAGCATTTGGTGAGTTCACGAAGACCGAGGCCGACTGCGGCGGCGAAAAAAAAAAGAATATAGACCCGCGGCCTTTGGTCTTCGGTCCCATCATCGATCGAAAAGCACGCGAAGCTATG